ATTAAGCATAACAGACTTTTTGTTCTTGGAGATAATTGCATTTTGATTGAGTTATTTATATAAGGAAAAGGAAAGTAAGTAAGGTAAACAAAAAATCCTTCTTTTTCTTTGAACCCACCCAATCAAAAATCCTCCTTTGAGAAAAGGAGAATCGAAAAAATCATATTTTCATACAATATCTTAATTGAATTATATGTAATGATCAATAAATTAAGTTGAATTCTATATCTACACATACCAAAAACATAGAAAAATCCGAATACCAATCTAATCTATTCTATAGATATTTGGGCTAGAGTTGACAAACAAACAAAACCAGCAATATACTTTATGAGTATCGCATAGAAATCTAAATGGGGCGTGGCCAAGTGGTAAGGCAACGGGTTTTGGTCCCGCTATTCGGAGGTTCGAATCCTTCCGTCCCAGAACATATATATTCTCTGACAATATAGATTGCTTTTTTAACAATGTTCTGGTTCTGTTTAAAATCGAAATGTTAGCTGGAATGTTATTGTTGTTTCTGATTTTTTTCTTCGATGAATCGTTTTTTTTTTCAAAAACTGACTCGAGATGCGAAAGAATCCATATTCCCTATCGCGTATTCTCTACCCCCTAAATTAGCCTAATTAGATTCCATTTTCATTTTTGTCGATTTCTTGACTTTTCGCCAAGAGGAGGTTTTTGGTAATAATTAAATTCACTAAGTCTCTTAATTCTTAATCAATGAGGTAGGCGAAAATAGAAAAAAAGGAGCAAAAACTGGACTTAATCTGGACTTGTTTGGCTTTGTGCCTAGACAGCTTGCATTTCGTAAAAAAAAAAAAGACTAGGACACCCTCTTCTTTTGATTTATGCTGCATCAGTCCCATAGAATGGGGTAGATAGGAGTTAATCAGTAATGGGAAGGCGTTCATTTCAATATCTCTAAACGGTGACAATTGCTCAGTGTATTTGATTGAATTGATAGATACGAAACCCTCCCCATTCTTTGGATTTTATCAATCAGATGAAAAAAAAAAGACTTATCTTTTTTCCTAAGCTGATTAAAAGTTATTTTTAACTATCAAATTTTCTTGGAATAATGATGTCGAAAGGGGAACTTTCTAAATTTATTCGAAATTTAGAAAGATAAATACTTTTAATCATTCCTTAGAAGCTGAATCTTTCTCTCCTATTAAGTCACGTGAAGATGCAGAATCAAAAAGAATTCGTTCCTATATCTATAGTATTATTTATATCTATATACTATAGATATAGAAATATAGAAAATACTATAGATTATGGTGTTTATACATCAGCCCAACCAATGACTATTCATGATTCCATAATTGAATCAATTTCATACCGGTTCTTAGAGGAATGTTATGGTAAAACTTCGTTTGAAACGATGTGGTAGAAAGCAACGTGCGACTTGAAGGACACGATCCGTTGTGGATTTGTACATCCACCATTTTTTGTAGGAATGAAGGTGCTCTTAGCTCGACATCATTGGTTCTGTTTCACTAGAACCCCTCGTTTTTTGTTGTCTTGGAATGTAAATAGTCCATGATGGAGCTCGAGTAGAAAGTATTAATTTCTTTCTCGGGGCAAGGGTCTAGGGTTAATGCCAATCAATAAAAAAAAATTGAAACAACTTCGTAAATATATCTTAGGTATGGAAATCGAAAGAATCCAATTCGAGCAAGTTTCAAATTAAAAAATTTATTGGAATTGATCAAACTTTTTCGATCCAAAGTGTTTCACGAGGGAATCCACCATCTTGTAGGATTTTTTCATAGAAATCGCAAAAAGGGTATGTTGCTGCCATTTTGAAAGGATTAAAAAGCACCGAAGTAATGTTTAGACTGAAGAATCCAATTTTAAACGAGACAAACAAAAAAGGAGGAAAGACCACTCAATAAATGAAATTGCCGAAAGATTTTCCTTTGAACTATTTGAAAGTTATCCAACTTGAGTTATGAGAATACGAATGATTTCTTTTTCATTTTAAGGAAGAACGAAGAAAAAACGACTTACATCTTTAATTACTTTGATCATTTCTTTAATTACTTTGATCATTTTATGGATCCAGTTGTCATTTCTTAGATAGAATTCCATAGAGAGACAAAACTTCGACTCAATCATTTTTCTCGAGCCGTACGAGGAGAAAGCTTCCTATACGTTTCTAGGGGGGGTGTTGTTCATCTATATCTATCCCAATGAGCCGTCTATCGAATCGTTGCAATTGATGTTCGATCCCGAAGAGAAGGAAAAGATCTTCAGAAAGTAGGTTTTTATGATCCGATAAAGAATCAAACTTATTTAAATGTTCCTGCTATTTTATATTTCCTTGAAAAAGGGGCTCAACCTACAGAAACTGTTCAGGATATTTTAAAGAAGGCAGAGGTTTTTAAGGAACTTCGTCCTACGAAATTCAATTAAGGAAATAAATTAAGGAAATACAAAAAAGGGGGTAGTGATTTGTATATAACTTTGGATGACTTTTCTCTTCTATTTTTTT